AAAAAGTTAAACACTTTTTGTTTTAACTTTAACTTTAAAATAACACAAGTTTTTGGGTCATATTTTAGTTCTGGGGGATTTCTTGTAGTTTATTTTAAGTGTCAGAAGTTAATATTTTTTCGATCGAGGTGTAATTTTATTTATAAAAAAATTAGGCGTAGGGTCTTTTACTATTTTGAGGTAAATTAGAGGGTCTTGTAACTTTTGAAGTTGGGAGGAGGGGTCAAGAAGAAGAAAAATCAGTTTGAGGTTTAGCCTGTTTCCGGGGGGTTTGCAGGAGTAACGAGTCTCGTAAAAACTGGGGGGTAGGGGGGTTTACGACCAAAAACGTTGTGTTTTTTTCGATGAAAATTTGGATGAAAATTGATCAAAATTGATCAAAATTTGGATGAAAATTGATCAAAATTGATCAAAATTGATCAAAATTTGGATGAAAATTGATCAAAATTGATCAAAATTTGGATTAACAAGTGATGGAATGTTATGCCCTTGATATAATATAATGTAATGTTTAAGGTTATGTCTTAACAACATTAACATAATGTCTTAAATTTCAAGGAATGACCTACCCTTGGTAGTTATTCATAATTCCACTCTGAGGGGTTGGTGAAAGGAAAAAAGAAAAAAAAAAAGCCAACTGCCCTATGGAAGGAACGCCCGGCTTGGTGGGAAATTTGAATATATGAATGACACCATTAAGAGATGGACAAAAGAGCAAGTTGTGAGCGTTGTGAAGTTAAGACCCTGAAGCTAGGGAGAGATGCCAGGAAAAGTTCACGGAGAGGTGAATCTTCTAATAACTGCCCTTGACCATCATTGGACAGAGTACCATCTAAATACACGAATAGCTGGTGATTTAGTTAGGGCTTCGGAAGGATGTTTAGGCCGATTAAGAGATTGCAATTAAATAATGAGATGAACTATAAAAAAAATAGTGTCTTTTTGTATTTTACTGCGGGTATAACCTGTATGGTTTATACCATTTTAAGTGAAATTAAATGTATGACCCTTATAATGGATTAATGTTATTACTTGTATGGTTAAAAGAAGTGTATGGTGATTATACATATATGTTTAATATCATTAATGTTCTCATGTTACTTGTATGATTTATTTACAATGATGGTGTAAATACATAAATGGTTATAGGACATAATATGATTTGCGATATTAAATTTATTTATGAATATGTCTTTGTGTAAGTTACCCTTAAATTGAGTGGCTATGTGAGTATTTGTCTTGTTTATAGTGAGGTTTTAAAATTGTAAGATAAATAGTAGTTGCTTGTAAGGTCAAGTTATTTGCTGTACGCTGATGTAGGCTTGTAGCAGAGAATAGTTAAGTTTTAAAATTCTAGCTTTGGGAGCTAGGGGCAGGAGTTAGAATCTCCTTTTTCTGAGTGGCAGAGGGCGGGGTGCTCTAGGGAGAGATTGAGTCTCCGGCCTTCGATTTACAAGATCGATGCTCTGAGTCACTGAGCTACTAGGGCAATCTCATTTTAAGGGCTTTGTTTTCGAGTATTCCTGCGAGAGGGAAGAAGATGAGGAATAGGGAGAAGTATAGGACTGATGCTAATTGACCAATAATGATGAAGGGGTGTTCTACGGGTATCCCCCCAATTCAAGTTAAGATGAATATGTCTGCAACTAAGATTCAGAAGATGACTTGGGAGTAGGGGCGGAAAGTTAGGCTTCGTTGCTTTGAAGTGTGGAGGAAAGGAACGGCTATAAGGATAAGGACTGAGGATAAGAGGGCAAGAACACCCCCGAGTTTATTGGGGATTGAGCGAAGAATTGCGTAGGCAAAGAGAAAATATCATTCTGGTTTAATGTGGGGAGGGGTTACGAGGGGGTTTGCAGGGGTGAAATTATCTGGATCTCCTAAGAGGTTGGGTGCAAAGAGGGCTAGGGAGCCTAAGGCGAGGAAGAGAATGATAAAGCCTAAGAGGTCTTTATAAATAAAGTAGGGATGGAATGGAATTTTATCGGCGTCCGAGTTAAGCCCAATTGGATTATTAGAGCCAGTTTCGTGGAGGAAGAGGAAATGAAGGATGGTGGCTGCAATTACTACGAAAGGGAGAAGGAAGTGGAAGGCGAAGAAGCGTGTTAGGGTGGCGTTATCTACTGAGAAACCCCCTCAAACTCATTGGACGAGGGAGTCACCTACATTAGGAACTGCAGATAGGAGATTTGTAATAACGGTGGCACCTCAAAATGACATTTGTCCTCAGGGAAGGACGTAGCCTACGAAAGCGGTAATTATGACTAGAAGAAATAGTACAACTCCAATGTTTCATGTCTCTAGTAAGAGATAAGAGCCGTAATATAGGCCTCGAGCAATATGAAGATAAAGGCAAATAAAGAAGAAGGAAGCACCGTTAGCGTGTACATTACGAATTAGTCATCCGTAGTTTACATCTCGGCAGATGTGAACAACAGATGAAAAAGCTGTTTCAATGTCAGCGGTGTAGTGCATTGCTAAGAATAGGCCTGTCAGAATTTGGGTGATGAGACAGAGCCCTAATAGAGAGCCGAAATTTCACATGGCAGAAATATTAGCGGGGGCAGGTAAGTCAATTAAAGCATCATTTACAATTTTTAAGAGCGGATGTGTCTTTCGTAAGTTGGTCATTGGTTCCGCTTCATTAGTAGTCTATAATAAGTAGCGATTACAGACACCGCATGCGGGTTGTGGTTGATCTGTGGGTCAAGATTCCTGTAGTTGAAACACAACGTTGGTTTTTCAAGTCAATGGTCCTGATGAAAATTCAGGTGGGAATGATGACATATTTATTAGTTGTTTTAGCAGTGATGAACTTAGGGGTAATTTTTGTTGCCTCTAATCCTACTCCTAATTTTGCTTCTTTAGGCTTAGTTTTTGCAGCGGGCTTGGGGTGTGTAGTTGTATTAGGGTTCGGGGGAAGTTTTTTAGCCCTTGTCTTATTTTTAATTTATTTAGGGGGAATACTAGTTGTGTTTGCTTATTGTGTTGCGTTGGCTGCAGAAGACTATCCTGAAGGGTTGGGTGCATGATCAGTTTCTGGTGTAATTGCAGGGTATATTGCTTTATTGGTAGGCGGGGCCACTTTCTTTATAGAAGAATGGCATGAATTCATGTGGGCTCCTGAAAGTAAATCAAGTGAATTTGGCTTAATTATTCCGGATGTGGGAGGGGCAGGGGTAATATACCATCAAGGTGCGGGAATGTTATTAATTGGGGCATTGGTTCTTTTATTAACACTTTTTGTGGTATTAGAGGTTTGTCGTGGGCTTTCGCGAGGGACATTGCGTTCTGTAAGGTTTTTAAGGTCGGGGTAATAATTAGGGTAGGGCTAATTTAGTTAAAATCTTTTGTGGAATTAGGTGGGGAGGTCAAAGGAGCGAGGAATCTAAGTCTGTGTTGGGCGGGCGGTGAAAGGCAGCATTCGGTACATACACTTGATTAAATAAAAGAGGGGTTGTATTGGAAACCCTAGACACAGTCTAGTCTATAGTTGTAATAAGGGTTATTATACATGTTAAAAATAAGATAAGGTGTGTTTTAGTATATTTTTGTTGTGTATTGCTGGCAAAATATAAAAATTGAAGGGTTATTTGGGAGATAGCTTTAGGGCCTGTTTTTTCTAATCATGTTTGATCTACTATTTGGCTAGCAATTTTTTGACCTAAAATAAGACCAATTTCGGGCACCTTTCGGTGATTAATTGTTGGGAAATACCCTAGTGAATTTGAAAATTGATAATACTTATGTTTAGGGGCTAGTTCAAAGTTTTTTGAGTAGATGGATAGTTGAAGAGCAATTATTAGGCTCAGTAGGGAGACTAAAAGGGCTGCTAGTTTTAAGGGAAGTGGCATTGTTATAACAGGGGGCTCTCAAGAAAAAGAGGAAACTGCGATGAAAGAACCTACAAGAATGCTTGCGAGGCTTAGTCGTGTCAGTGGATTCATAACTAGGGGGTTGTCTTCATTAGAAAAAGCTATGGCTGGGTACCGAGGTTGACCTATTACTACGGAGAAGATTAGTCGCAAGCTATATACAGCTGTAAAGGCTGTGGCAATAAGTGTAAACACTAATGCGGTGGCATTAATATGAGATGTATTTAGGGCTTCAATAATTGCGTCTTTAGAGAAAAAGCCGGATAGAAAAGGTATTCCTGAAAGGGCTAAACATCCAATAGTGAAATATGCAGATGTGTCAGGGGCTAAATACATCATTCCTCCTATTTTCCGAATGTCTTGTTCATCATTAAGTATATGAATGAAAGAGCCTGCGCATATGAATAATATTGCTTTAAAGAAAGCATGCGTAAAAATATGAAGGAAGGCTAGCTCGGGTTGATTAAGGCCGATTGAGACTATCATCAGGCCTAGTTGGCTGGAAGTTGAGAAAGCGATGATCTTTTTGATATCATTCTGGGTTAGTGCACAGGTGGCAGAAAATAATGCAGTTAAAGCCCCTAAACATAAACAAAGTGTTAAAGCTTGAGGACTATTTGTAATTAGAGGGTTAAGGCGGATTAGTAAAAAAACACCTGCAACAACCATAGTGCTGGAGTGAAGTAGGGCGGATACGGGTGTTGGGCCTTCTATGGCGGCAGGAAGTCAGGGGTGCAGGCCAAATTGTGCGGACTTGCCTGTGGCAGCAAGAATAATACCTAGTATGGGGAAAGTGAGGTCTAGATTTTTGGTTAAGACTAAGATGTGTTGAACATCTCAGCTGTCAATATTGGTGGCGAGTCAGGCTATACATATGATTAGGCCTACATCCCCGACGCGGTTATATGCTACTGCTTGTATTGCGGCTGTGTTGGCATCAGCTCGGCCATGTCATCAGCCAATTAGTAGAAAAGACATAATCCCCATCCCTTCTCAGCCGATGAAGAGTTGAAAAAGGTTGTTGGCAGTTAGGAAAATTAGTATTATTAAAAGAAAGATTAGTATATACTTAAAAAAACGATTTATAAAAGGGTCCGCGTGCATATATCAGAGGGCAAATTCGAGGATGGCTCAAGACACGAAGAGGGCGGCGGAGACAAAAGGAATAGAGAAGCGGTCGAAGTAGAAGCTAAAGTTAGTTGAGAGGGATGATGTCATCTCTCAGTCTAGGGTCGTAAAAGTTGTTTGTTGATTGTCAATATAAAATAAGAGGGTGGCGGGGAGGCTGATGAAGAAAGCAAATTTGATTGCTGTCTTAACGTTCAACGCAGTCTTGTCTTTTTGAGAGGGTTCAGCCATTAAGTCAATTATTAATGGTAGAAGAAGTGTTATAAATATCAATATAAGAATTAATCCATAGAAGTTCTTTGTGATAAACATGTTTGCTGCTACTTGGAGTTGCACCAAGAGTTTTTGGTTCCTAAGACCAATGGATGACTATTATCCTTTAGAAGCTTTAAGTGAGCTTAGGAGTTAAACCTAAGACATGAAAATTAGCAGTATTCATTGCTGTCCAGCCTCTCTTGGTGGGCTAAAGAGTTTTAATCTTTGTCTTCAGAATCACAATCTAAAATTTTTGTTAAACTAAGCCTACAGGAGAAGTTTCCTCATAAAAGGTATGGTTTGGGGATAAGAAGTAGGAGAGGAATTAAATGTAGTGCAATCAATAAGTTTTCTCGTGTGTGAGATGGGGAAAGGGCTGAGATATGAGGTGGTAGTGGTCCACGTTGATTAATTAAAAATATATAAAGGGTATATGTAGCTGTAATTAGTATTCCTGTCCCTGTTAAGGCTAAAGTTCAAGGGGATCAATTAAAAAGGGCGGTTACGATCATAATTTCCCCCACTAGATTTGGTAAAGGGGGGAGGGCTAGATTTGCGAAACTGGCGAAGAGTCATCAACTAGATATTAGGGGGAGTGCAATTTGAAGTCCTCGAGCTAGGAGTATAGTTCGACTGTGGATTCGTTCATAATTAATATTGGCAAGACAGAATAAGGCAGATGATGTTAGGCCGTGGGCAATCATCAAAACTAATGCTCCCTTAAATCCTCAGGGCGTTTGAATTAATAGGGCTGCGACTACTAGACCTATATGACTTACGGAAGAGTAAGCAATAAGGGCTTTTAAGTCTGTTTGACGTAAACAGATAGAGCCTGCTATTACGACACCTCAGAGGGCTAAGATAATGAAAGGATAAATTATTTCTTTAGAAATAGGGACAAGTAAAACTATGATACGTATAATTCCGTAACCGCCTAGTTTTAATAGGACTGCAGCAAGAATTATAGAGCCTGCAATTGGGGCTTCGACGTGAGCTTTGGGGAGCCATAAGTGTATCCCATAAAGGGGTATCTTAACAAAGAAAGCAATTATGCAGGCAGCCCATCAGATCTTATTAGTTATTGATGGGGTGAAGAGGGGGTCTATATAATTTACGATTAGCATTGAGAGGGTTCCCATATCGTTTTGAAGCATAAGAAGAGCAACTAGAAGGGGAAGGGAGCCCGCCAGGGTGTAGAACAAGAAGTAGGTACCGGCATTAAGACGTTCCGTTTGGTTTCCTCATCGGGTAATAAGAGAAAGGGTGGGGATTAGGGTTGCTTCAAATATAACGAAAAACATAATTATTTCAGTAGCACTAAATGCTAAGATAAGAAAAATTTGAAGAATAGTCAGAATAGAAATAAACGTGCGTTGGCGGTTAACGGGTTCTGTTAAAAGATGATGTTGACTTGCTAAAATTATTAAAGGGAGGAGTCAACATGAGAGGGCTAATAAAGGGGTAGATAAAGGATCTGTGCCAATATACAAATTTAGGGCTGTTCGTCCGGTTTCTGAAGAATAATTAAATCAATAAAGGCTGGCTAAGGCAATCAGTATACTTTGGAGTATTGTGGTGGAGTATAATCATTTTATGGGTGAGAGTCATGTAGTTGGGAGAAGAAATACTGTGGCAATAAGAATTTTTAGCATTGAAGGAGGCTGAGGTTTTTTAGGTGATCTGTTCCGTGTGTGCGGGCTGTAGCTACTAGGAGGGCTAGGCCTGCGCTTGCTTCACAAGCAGAAAAAGCTAATATTAGTAGGGGGGTAGATGATTGAATTGATGAGTCTAATTGGAGAGTCCACAGGGAAAGTATAATAAAAAGGGTTAGTATTATAGCCTCTAAACAAAGAAGAAGTGAGAGGAGGTGGGTCCGGTGGAATGAGAGGCCTAGGAAACTCAATAAGAAGGCTGAAGAGACTAGATAGTGTGTCGGTGACATTAAATGGTTGTGGATTTACACCACAAACTCCTGGGCCGAAACCAAGTATTTTATTTAATACTAACCATCTATTCTGCTCATTCTAAGCCCCCTTGGAGCCATTCATAAATAAGGCCAAGGGTTAGAAGAATAATTACAGACATAGCTCAAAGAAGTGTTAAGGAAGGGCTATCTAGTTGATCCCCTCAGGGAAGAGGGAGAAGTAAAGCAATTTCTAGGTCAAAAAGGAGGAATAAGATGGCGATTAAAAAAAATCGTATTGAAAAGGGAAGACGAGCGGTTCCGAGGGGATCAAAGCCGCATTCATAGGGTGATAACTTTTCGTAATCTGGATTTAACTGGGGAAGCCAGAAAGAAATTAAAATAATTAATAATGATAGTACGGAGGCAATTATTATCACTATCACAACTAAATTCATTATCTTCCCTTGGACTTTAACCAAGACCTTGTGGTTGGAAGCCACGTATACTACTTGATACTAGGAAGATTATGAGCCTCATCAATAAATTGAAATATATAAGAATAATCAAACAACGTCTACAAAATGTCAGTATCAGGCTGCGGCTTCAAATCCGAAGTGATGTTGAGATGTGAACTGGTGAAAGATATGTCGTATGAAGCATACGGCTAAGAAAGTAGAGCCAATAATTACATGTAGTCCATGGAAGCCTGTAGCTACGAAGAAAGATGCACCATAAACGCTGTCGGCAATAGTAAAAGGGGCTTCATAATATTCTATGGCTTGGAGGAAAGTAAAATAAAATCCTAGTATAATTGTAAGGAATAGAGATTGAATTGCTTCTTTTCGATTTCCAGCCACAATGCTGTGGTGGGCTCAAGTTACAGTGGCCCCTGAAGCTAAAAGAACTGCTGTATTAAGCAGGGGGACTTCGAAGGGGTCTAAGGGGTGGATGCCTGTAGGTGGTCAGCATCCGCCTAATTCAGGAGTGGGGGCTAGGCTAGCATGATAAAAGGCTCAGAAGAACCCAAGGAAAAAGAAGACTTCTGATGTAATAAATAGAATTATACCATATCGAAGACCTTTTTGGACGGGGGGTGTGTGGTGTCCTTGAAAGGTGCTTTCTCGGATAATGTCCCGTCATCATTGGAATATAGTTAATAAGAGGACTACAAACCCCAGGGTTATAGAGGTTGTTGAATTAAAATGGAATCATTCTGCGAGGCCAGAAGTTAATAAAAGTGCTGCTGTTGCTCCTGTTAAAGGTCAAGGGCTGGGGTCTACTATATGATATGCGTGAGCTTGGTGGGCCATTGGTTTTAAGAGGAATTAAAAGGGAAAAAGGTAAATATAGTTATTTAGTGGGTTATTAAATATTCTCTTGAAGATACAAGCTCAGGAGAAGTACAAATACGTAAGCTTGAATTATAGCTACGGCTACTTCAAGTAATGTTAATACTAGTAGAAGAGCACCTGTTAAGATTGCAATTGAAGGCATTATTGAGAGTATGATGAAAGTTCCTGAAGAGATTAGATGAATAAGTAGATGTCCTGCTGTTAAGTTGGCTGTAAGTCGAACGGCCAGAGCGAGAGGACGAATAAAAAGGCTAATAGTTTCAATGATAATTAATACAGGGATGAGAAGTGTTGGTGTGCCTTCAGGTAATAGATGACCTAAAACATGGACTGGGCGATTTCGGGCTCCAACAAGGACAGTTGCTATTCATAGTGGTACAGCTAAGGCTAAATTAAGCGATAGTTGTGTTGTAGGGGTAAAAGTATAAGGTAATAGGCCTAAGAGATTTGAGCCAAAGAGGAAAACTATTAAGGATACAAATAGCATGGCTCATTTGTGGCCTTCTTCATTAAGTGGAAGAAGGATTTGTTTAGTGAAACTGGCTAATATTCATCCTTGGATAGATACTAGTCGGTTGCTGAATCATCGAGAAGTGGGAGATGGGAAAAGTACTCAAGGTATAATTAAAGAGATAAAGATTAAAGGGATGCCTAGTCACACTGGGCTGAAGAATTGGCTAAAGAGGCTTAACGTCAGGGTCAGTGTCAAGGAGTGGACTTAGGAAGTTTAGTTGAGTCAGGATTGGGGAGGTTCGGATATAGAACTTTTGCTAGTGTTAGGGGAATTATAGCTAGAAAGCAGCATCAACCAACTAGAAAAATTCACAGAACCCGTGATTGTTCTTTTTCTTTATTCACGTCACTAAGGGTGGTTGATAATCACCGGTCTCCAGTTTAAAAGGCTGGCGCTTTAATCATGTAAGCTTCTTAGTGAAGAGTTTTCTAATATTGCGGCTGTTCAGAGTTCAAAGTGATCTAGAGGAGTTGATTCAACCACAATTGGCATAAAGCTGTGATTGGCCCCGCAAATTTCTGAACATTGGCCATAAAATACGCCTGGGAGGGAGGTGACAAAAGTTGCTTGGTTTAATCGCCCAGGAACTGCATCTATTTTGATTGCTAATGCTGGGACAGCTCAGGAATGGAGGACGTCTTCTGCTGAGATTAATAAACGGATAGGGGTCCCTAGTGGAATTACTATTCGATGGTCGGTGTCTAGAAGGCGAAAGTGGCCTGCTTCTAGTTCTTGGGTTGGAACTATATAAGAGTCAAAGGCTAGTTCTTTATAATCAGTATATTCGTAGCTTCAGTATCATTGGTGACCTATAGCTTTAATTGTAATAAAGGGGCTATTAATTTCATCCATAATATAAAGAATGCGTAATGAAGGAAGGGCGATGGCAACAAGAATTACGGCGGGAAGAACGGTTCAAACAATTTCAATTTCTGGGGAATCTAGGATAAGCTTATCATATACGGAGGCAGAAATCATGGCTGAAATAATATATAAAACGAAGGCACTAATTAGGAATACTACTATTAAGGTGTGGTCATGGAAATGTAAAAGCTCTTCTATTAAGGGAGACGCTGCGTCTTGGAAGCCTAGTTGGGATGGGTGGGCCATAGATAACCTATTGAGGGTTACGCGGGGTTTTAACCCGCAATTTTGCCTTGACAAAGCAATGTAATATTTTACTAGTATCCCGGAAGAAAGTGACAGAGTGGTGATGTGTCTGGCTTGAAACCAGTAGACGGGGGTTCGATTCCTTCCTTTCTCGTATCATGGGGTTTGGATCTGAACAAAAGCAGGTTCTTCAAAGGTGTGGGCTGGTGGAGGGCATCCGTGGAGTCATTCAATATTGGTAGAAGTTAACTCTAGAAGAAGAACTTCTCGTTTAGCTGTAAAAGCTTCTCAGACAATAAAGAGGAATATAATTACTGCGATAAGTGAAATTAGTGAGCCAATAGAGGAGATTGTGTTTCAAAGTGCATAAGCGTCGGGGTAATCTGAATATCGTCGTGGTATTCCAGCTAAACCTAAGAAATGCTGAGGGAAGAAAGTTAAGTTGACACCTGTAAATATTACCCCGAAGTGTGCTTTTGATCAAGAGGAGTGAAGCGTGTAACCTGTAAATAGAGGGAATCAGTGTACGAAGCCTGCTATAATAGCAAAGACAGCACCCATGGAGAGGACATAGTGGAAATGAGCTACTACATAATAGGTATCGTGAAGAATAATATCAAGGGAAGAATTAGCTAAGATAATACCTGTAAGTCCTCCTACGGTAAATAAAAAAATAAACCCAAGAGCTCAAAGGAAGGGGGCGTCTCATTTAATTGAGCTCCCATGTAGGGTGGCCAGTCAGCTAAAGACTTTTACGCCTGTGGGGATGGCAATTACTATAGTTGCAGATGTAAAATAGGCTCGTGTGTCAACGTCTATACCGACAGTAAACATATGATGGGCCCAAACGATGAAGCCAAGGAAGCCAATTGCTATTATAGCTCACACCATTCCCATATGGCCGAAAGGTTCTTTTTTACCTGAATAGTAGGCTACGATGTGTGAGATTATTCCGAAGCCTGGAAGAATTAAAATGTATACTTCAGGATGACCGAAGAATCAGAATAAATGTTGATATAAGATAGGGTCACCTCCCCCAGCAGGGTCAAAGAAGGAAGTGTTGAGGTTACGATCTGTAAGAAGCATTGTAATTCCAGCAGCTAAGACGGGAAGTGATAAAAGAAGGAGAATAGCTGTAATTAGGACTGATCACACAAATAAGGGTGTTTGGTACTGAAGGACTGCGGGCGGTTTCATATTAATAATAGTTGTAATAAAGTTGATTGCTCCAAGAATTGAGGAAATTCCTGCTAGATGGAGTGAAAAGATGGTTAAGTCTACTGAGGCACCTGCGTGGGCTAGATTCCCTGCTAATGGGGGGTAAACTGTTCAACCTGTCCCCGCTCCTGCTTCTACCCCTGAGGATGCTAGAAGTAGTAGGAAAGATGGGGGAAGGAGTCAGAAGCTCATATTATTTATTCGGGGGAAAGCTATGTCTGGGGCTCCGATTATTAAAGGAATTAGTCAGTTCCCAAATCCTCCAATTATTACTGGCATAACTATGAAAAAAATTATTACGAAAGCGTGGGCCGTGACGATTACGTTGTAGATTTGGTCATCGCCGAAAAGGGCTCCGGGCTGGCTTAACTCAGCTCGGATAAGAAGACTTAAGGCGGTTCCCACTATGCCTGCTCAGGCACCAAAGATAAAATAAAGGGTTCCAATGTCTTTATGGTTAGTTGAAAAAAATCATCGGGGGGAGATCACAGGTGGGATGGCTGAGCATAGCGGTGGATTGTAGCTCCACACAGAGAGGTGGAAAGTCCTCTTCCCATCAAGTCTTGGGGTGTTACACGTCAGATTGCAAATCTGAAGAAGCAAACTCACGTTTGCCGGGACTTCCCCGCTTTTCCCCCCCAACAAGCGGGGAAGTAGATGGATGCTCGCTGGTTTGAGTGCTTAGCTGTTAACTAAGAGTTTAAAGGATCAAGGCCTTTTCATCTAGGAAGGTCTTAGCTTAATTAAAGTATTTGTTTTGCATACAAAAGATGTGAGATAAAGTCTCGCAGATCTTAACAAAGGCTGGAGGATTTTCACTTCCGCTTAAGGCTTTGAAGGCCTTTGGTCTAAGTTAACCTAAGCCTTTAGCAAAAATATGAAGTTAATGCTGGGGCAATAGGTAAAATGGAGAATGACACTACGATTGCGCTTGAGATGTATAGAGGTTTGGTTGTGTGAAGGCGTCAGGGAAGTTTAGCAAGGGTATTAGAGGGGAAACTTGTTAGTGTTGTGGAGTAACAAATTCGAACGTAAAATCAGAGGCTAAGAAGTGCGCTTCAAGCAATTAAGAGAGCAGTCCCTGAGGTGGCTTGCTTAGTTAATTCTTCAAGGATAAGTCACTTAGGAAGGAAGCCAGAAAGGGGAGGAAGTCCTGCTAAAGAGAGAAGTACGAGGGGTACTATAGAGGTGAGTGCCGGTGCTTTTGTTCATGAAGTGGCTAAAGCATTAATAGTTGTTGATGAGAGGGCATTAATAATAAGGAAAGCTGATATTGTAGTAATAAAATAGATTGCAAATGTTAGAAGGGCTAGTTGTTGGCTGTACTGTATTACTATAATTATTCATCCAAGATGGGCAATTGATGAATAGGCTAAGGTCTTTCGTAGTTGGGTCTGATTTAAGCCTCCTAAGCCCCCTACTAGAATAGAAGAAATTCCGAGGGCACTAATTAAAGTGTGATTAGCAGGCATAATTTGGCATATTAAAATGAAAGGGGCTAGTTTTTGCCAAGTTGATAGAATTAGTCCTGTTATTAGGTTCAGTCCTTGAAGAACTTCAGGTAGTCAAAAGTGTATAGGTGCTGCTCCTATCTTTAAAGCAAGGGCGAAAATTAATAGTGTGGCGGGAAAATGGTGGATGGAGGAATTAATATCTCATTGTCCTGTGATTCAGGCGTTTGAAGTGGTGGCAAATAACATAAGGGCAGCTGCCCCCGCTTGAGTGATGAAATATTTTGTTGTGGCCTCTACTGCTCGGGGGTGGTGATGTTGATTTATTAGGGGTAGAATAGCCAAAGTACTAATCTCTAACCCTATTCAAGCTAGTAGTCAGTGGGAGCTAGCAAAAGTTAGGGTAGTTCCTAGGCCCAAGGCTAACAGAAAAATATAAAGAATGAGAGGGCTCATTAGTATAGGAGGGACTCTAACCATCATGTTTGGGGCATGGGCCCAAAAGCTTTACTTAGCTGACTTTACTAGAAAGTGGTGTAGTGGAAGCACTAGGGGTTTTGATCTCCTAAGGAGAGGTTCAAATCCTCTTTTTCTAAGGAATTGAAGGGAATTTAACCCTTATAATTCACTCTATCAAAGTGGTCCTTTAATTCAGGCACAATTCCATTATATCTGAGGTGGGAGACCAGCAAAAGAGATGGATAGGGAGAGATGTCAAATTAATAGGGCTAGTGTTAGAGGGAGGAAATTTTTTCAGACAAGATGTATAAGTTGATCATATCGGAAGCGTGGATAACATGCCCGGACTCATAAAAACACTATTGAAAGAAGGGCTGCTTTGTTTATAATGCTTAGGGAAGAGAGCTCTGGGAATGTAAATAAATAAGATTCTCCAATAAAGAGAATAGCTGAGAGTGTATTTATTAAAAGGATGTTGGCGTATTCTGCTAAAAAAAATATTGCGAAGGGGCCCCCTGCGTATTCGACGTTGAAACCTGAGACTAGTTCTGATTCTCCTTCAGTTAGGTCAAAAGGGGCTCGGTTAGTTTCTGCCAGGGTTGAGATATATCATATAGCAGCTAGGGGTCATGCTGGAAGGAGAAGTCATGTTGCTTCTTGAGTTACACTAAATATTTGAAGGGTAAACCCGCCTGAGAAGATAATTACGCTTAATAAGATTAAACCTAGACTGACTTCATACGAGATGGTTTGTGCTACGGCACGAAGGGCCCCTACTAAAGCATATTTAGAATTTGAGGCTCAACCTGAGCCTAGAATAGAATAGACAGCTAGGCTTGAGAGAGCTAGGATGAAGAGAATGGTTAGGTTTAGGTCAACTATGGAGAAAGGCATTGGGAGGGGGGCTCAAAGAATTAATGCTAATGTGAGAGCAAGCACGGGTGCAAAAATGAATAGGAGAGGTGAGGATGTTGAGGGTTGAATTGGTTCTTTGATGAAGAGTTTAACACCGTCAGCAATGGGCTGAAGGAGGCCATAAGGCCCTACGATGTTAGGTCCTTTACGTAGTTGCATATAGCCCAGAACTTTCCGTTCTAGTAAAGTTAAGAAAGATACTGCTAGGAGAATTGGGACTATGTAGATAAGGGGGTGAATTAAATAATTTGTAATAGTGGTCATTAGTTAGAGAGAGGAGTTGAACCCCTGTTCAAAGGGCTTAGACCTTTTGCATAACCTGACTCTGCCACGCTAACAAATAAGCCTTCTCGAGGCCGAAATTTTTAAGCCTCTTTGTCCACTTTATTGGGTTTCAGGGGTTAGGGGAAAGGCGTACAGTATGCATGGGCCTTCTCTTTTAGATCCTTTCGTACTATAAAAAAGCTTTATTATAGATAGAAACTGACCTGGATTACTCCGGTCTGAACTCAGATCACGTAGGACTTTAATCGTTGAACAAACGAACCCTTAATAGCGGCTGCACCATTAGGATGTCCTGATCCAACATCGAGGTCGTAAACCCCCTCGTCGATAAGGGCTTTGGGAGGGGATTGCGCTGTTATCCCTGGGGTAACTCGGTTCGTTAATCGGGTAACCGGATCGTAAGGTCAGAAATTCTGTTACTTAGAGCGGAAGCTCTGGGTGTTAGGGATTGTATCCCCAGTCCGTATGGGGGTTATGTTTTACCCCATGGTCGCCCCAACCAAAGACACTTCAATAATTTTTCACTATATTTTTACTGTTTTTGTAGCATGCTAAATGTGATTTATTTTAGGTCTAAAGCTCCACAGGGTCTTCTCGTCTTATATGTATATTCCCGCCTCTGCACGGGAAGGTCAATTTCATTGACTAAAGAAGGGAGACAGTTAAGCCCTCGTGATGCCATTCATACTGGTCTCCATTTAAAAAACAAGTGATTACGCTACCTTCGCACGGTTAGAATACCGCGGCCGTTAAACTTTCGTCACAGGGCAGGCGGGACCTCTTATACTTTGTGAAGCAAGAGGCGATGTTTTTGGTAAACAGGCGAGGCTTGTGTTTGCCGAGTTCCTTCCTTCTCTTTTAGTCTTTCCTTGGGGCACACCTGTGTGGGGTTAACGATTTATATTAAATAGTTTTCTTGTTTATTCAATTTATGGCCCTCTTGGGTTGGGGTCGAATAATTGTTGGTGGGAAGTCCGTTCCAACGTACACATGTGCTAGGAGAAGAATTAGGTTCTTCTTATTACTCATTTTAGCATTATTATTCTTATGGAAGCATAAGACAGCCTGGTAAATTAACAGGGAGGAAGATTTTTTATCGGAATATTAAGATGATAATTAACTTGAGCTTTAACGCTTTCTGTTAGGTGGCTGCTTTTAGGCCCACTTAAGTTAAAATCCTTTGATAATATGATCTTGAACCACCTGTGAAAGTTGTTTCTTTTATCAAAAGAGCTGTGCCCCTTTTGATTAACTCCTTTAATTTCCTTTGTCAAATTATGTAATAACTTGCGGGATGAGGGAAACTTAAAGGGCTGAACTCCTATTCATTTCTCAGGCAACCAGCTATAACTGTGCTCGGTAGGCTTATCACCTCTACTTGAAGTTCTCTCCACTCTATTGCCACAGAGACGGATTTGCCCTAAATATTAATAGGCTGTCTTGAAGTAGCTCGCTCAGTTTCGGGGTCACAAACTAAAGGGCTCTTTGCTTGTGTTTTACTTGCTAAATCATGATGCAAAAGGTACAAGTTATAAGCTTTGCTATTTTAGGCTTAAATGGTTTGTTTCATTTCTTTTTCAGCGTTCCCTTGCGGTACTTTATCTATGGCTCTATTTCCCTTTTCTGTCGCCCGTACTAGGGGTTTAAAATGATTTGTTTTAGTTATTTTAAGTTTTAACTTTATATAAATCTTAAGTTTGGTTTAGGCTAGCTGTTAGGCGTGATCAGGGTAGTCTGATTTACACAGACGTCTTTTCGGTGTAAGTGAAAAATTTTATTAGCTTAACTATACCCTGATTGTCCAAGGGCACCTTCCGGTACACTTACCATGTTACGACTTGCCTCTCCTCGTGGTTAAAAAATGTTTTATTTAAATTTTAGAAGAATAATCGGAGAGGGTGACGGGCGGTGTGTACGCGCTTTAGGTCCGCATTCAGTAAAGCACTCTACTCTTTACTTACTACTAAATCCTCCTTCAGACAGCTTTTTCAAGGTGTCATTCGTGTACTCTATAATAGAGAATGTAGCCCATTTTATCCCACCTCATTCGCTGCACTGCGACCTGACGTTTTTGAGTTGATATCATTTATGCTAACTGTTCCTTTCTCTCGCAAGGTTAGCTGACGACGGAAGTATACAAACAGAATAAGCAAGAGGTGGTGAGGTTAAACGGGGATCATCAGTTCTAGAACAGGCTCCTCTAGGGGGACTAAAGCACCGTCAAGTCCTTTGGGTTTTAAGCTTTCGCTCGTAGTCCCCGGGCGGATGACTAGGTATGCAAGCCATCAGTGTTAACGACCATACATAATGGGGTATCTAATCCCGGTTTGTTCTATGGTTTTCGTGGTGTCAGGGTTGGTAGAATTACTTTCGTTGATTGTGTTTCGTTACTTCGGAAGCTTATCACTGCCTTGAAGTACTTTAATCCTATTATTTTTATTTCCTAAACCACACTTTATGCCGATTCCTATCAACTTGAGCCTTCTCGTTTAACCGCGGTGGCTGGCACGAGTATTTACCGGCCCTCTTAACCTTAACTAAGTCAAGCTTTCACTTATGGCTTAAGTTTTCTCACTGCTGAATACCCGTGGGGGCGTGGCTTAGCAAGGCGTCTTGGGCTAATCAAATGTGCCTGATGCCTGCTCCTCAATCCCGGGTTAGGGTAATCGAGGGCATTTTCACTGGAGTGCAGAGACTTGCATGTGTAAATTAGGTTAGAACTGATAGTAAAGTCAGGATCAAACTTTTGTGCTTTCGGAAGGTTTTAGGCTCCATCTTAATATCTTCAGCATTAGGCTTTAAATTTAAGCTACGAGAGC